TTGATTTGCGTGGGTTTATAGGGGTGGTTTAATAGGGACGAAGCAGAGCTGGGTTTATATATCTATAGATATTCGCGAACGTGGGTTCTGTGCCGATGTTTGCAGGGGTTTTGGTGAATGCGTAGATTTTTATCTAGGCCTTATGTTTGGGTGTGTGTTTAGTCCTGTTTTTGGGGTTTGGCAGGACACCAATAAGCGCATATTCTTGCCATAGGGTTAACGGGGGGTAAGGGGGGTTTGGTTAAGCTAGTTGTATATTTGTTGAATACGTACGTACGCGTGTGTGTACGTGGGTGTGTGTACGCGTATACATGTGTGCGCGTATACGTGGGTGTGTGTACGCGTATACATGTGTGCGCGTATACGTGGGTGTGTGTACGCGTATACATGTGTGCGCGTATACGTGGGTGTGTGTACGCGTATACATGTGTGCGCGTATACGTGGGTGTGTGTACGCGTATACATGTGTGCGCGTATACGTGGGTGTGTGTACGCGTATACATGTGTGCGCGTATACGTGGGTGCGCGTATGTGTGTCCGGTTGAGACGTTAGGGTTTAAGAGTGATATGTCCCGTAACCATTGACTGAATAACACCTTGCTTGGTGGTAATGCTGAGTCCTAGCATAGTGAATAAGCCCAGCTACAATATATTTGACTGCGTCGAGACTTTTAAGTCATAGCTGAGTCATAGCAAGTTCTCCCCCCCCAAATAAAAAGATACCAAATGCATGACACCACAGTTATGTGTGATCATGGGCTGATTAGTCATTAGTCCATCGAGATGTCCTATTTGAGGTAATTGCAGGATTGGAGTTAAGAGTGTACATGGCCCTGAAGTAAGAACCAGATGCCAGGTATAGTTCTAGCATAGAAACCCCCACACTGGGATGGGCCCGGAGCGAGCAGAGGTACACGTTCGAGCAAGGGTTGCTGGTTTCTCGAGGCTAGGTGGTTAAGCTTCCTCTGGACAGTTGAGGTCCATAGAGGAATAGGTGTAGAACAGTAATATGCACGATATATATATGTATGTATTATGTAATATTAAGGATATATGTACATGCCTAATATTCATGGGGACAACCGTTTAATGCACGATATACATAGTACTTCCACATAGCATTACAGGTGTATACATGCTTGATATTCATGGGGACAACCGTTTAATGCACGATATACATAGTACTTCCACATAGCATTACAGGTGTATACATGCTTGATATTCATGGGGACAACCGTTTAATGCACGATATACATAGTACTTCTATATAACATCGCAGGTGTACATACCTAACACTTGGGGCTGTGCTGTGGGTATTGTACGGATGTTGGTTGTGGTGGAATAGGACATACTGGGCAAGCACAGTATGGTGTCATGCAATATATGAATCATGAAAATTTGGGGTAGGGTTCTGGTATTACAGGGAATAGTTTAAAAAGAATTTCAGCTTTGGGTGCTGATAGTGGGGTTGTTGCCTCTTCCTTGAAGTCTTAGGGAGGACGAGTATTCTCCTTTTCTGGTTTACAAGACCAGGGTATTTTATATACTACGAAGACTCTTCATTTCAGGAGTTGGTTTTCAATGATTCCGGAGATGGGTATGAGGACTAGGATGGTGAGGAAGTATAGGATAGAGGCTAGTTGTCCGATAGTGATGAAGGGATATTCTACTGGTTGGCCTCCGATTCATGTCAGGGTTAGCAGGTCTGCTACTAAGAGTCAAAATAGGCATTGACTGAGAGGACGGAATGTCATGCCTCGTTGTTTTGAGGTGTGGAGTAGGGGTACAATCGCTAGGACTAGGATGGATAGTACAAGGGCTATGACCCCTCCCAGTTTGTTAGGGATGGATCGGAGGATTGCGTATGCGAATAGGAAGTATCATTCGGGTTTGATGTGGGGTGGGGTGTTTAGGGGGTTGGCGGGAGTGTAGTTGTCGGGATCTCCTAGCAGGTCTGGTGAGAATAGGACGAGGAGTATGAGTATTAGGATTAGGAGTAGTAGGCCTAGGATGTCCTTGATAGTATAGTATGGGTGGAATGGGATTTTGTCTGAGTTGGACACCAATCCTGAGGGGTTGTTGGATCCTGTTTCGTGGAGAAATAGAAGGTGAACTGCCACTAGGGCTGAAATGATGAATGGGAGAATAAAGTGGAAGGCGAAGAATCGTGTTAGGGTGGCTTTGTCTACTGAGAATCCGCCCCAGATCCACTCTACTAAGTTGGTTCCGACATAGGGGATTGCTGATAGGAGGTTGGTAATGACTGTAGCCCCTCAGAAGGATATTTGGCCTCAGGGTAGGACGTATCCTATGAAGGCCGTGGCTATGATAGTGAATAATAGGATGATCCCGATGTTTCATGTTTCTGAGAGGGTGTAGGAGCCGTAGTACATGCCTCGGCCGACATGCATGAATACGCAGATGAAGAATATAGAGGCTCCATTAGCGTGTATGTATCGGATAATTCAGCCATAGTTGACGTCACGACAAATGTGGGTCACCGATGAAAAGGCGGTTGCTGTATCTGATGTGTAGTGCATGGCCAGAAATAGGCCTGTTAAGATTTGTAGTGCTAGACACACTCCTAAGAGGGAGCCAAAGTTTCATCATGCTGAGATGTTGGAGGGGGTGGGAAGGTCAATGAACGACTCGTTGACAATTTTGATGAGTGGGTGGGATTTTCGGATGTTGGCCATTAGGTTCCTGTAGTTGAAATACAACGGTGGTTTTTCGTGCCACTGGTCGTGGTTAAATTCCATGTGGGAATAATGATAACGTATATTGTGTTTATCTTGAGTGTTATTTTTGTAATTAGTTTTGTTAGTTTTTCTTCAAAGCCCTCGCCAATTTATGGTGGGTTTGGTTTAATTGTGGCTGGTGGTGTGGGTTGTGGTATTGTGTTAAATTGTGGGGGATCTTTTTTAGGTCTAATGGTTTTTTTAATTTATTTGGGGGGCATGCTTGTAGTGTTTGGTTATACTACAGCGATGGCTACTGAGCCTTACCCGGAGGCTTGGACATCTAATAAGGCTGTGTTGGGGGCGTTTATTACGGGGGTACTGGGGGAATTGCTGACGGCTTGTTATATTTTAGGGGAGGATGAGGTTGAAGTTGTTTTTAGTTTTAATGGTGCTGGTGATTGGGTAATTTATGACACTGGTGATTCGGGGTTTTTTAGTGAGGAGGCCATGGGGATTGCGGCTCTGTATAGTTATGGGACTTGGTTAGTTATTGTTACTGGTTGATCCTTGCTTACTGGTGTGTTGGTAATTATGGAGGTTACTCGTGGAAATTAGTTAGTAGAAGGCTAAGAATTAGTGTGATTAAGAAGGAGAGGAAGTATAGCTTGATTAGTCCTTTTTGGTTGGATACGGCGGTGGATATTTTTATGTGGAAGTAAGAGATGGATTTGGGTAGTACGTTTTCTAGTCAGGCCATGTCTATTAGTATTGATGCGGATTTTTGGCTTATGCTTAGGTTGAGTATTGGTAGGGAGCGGTGGATGATAGTTGGGAAGTATCCTAAAAGACTGGAGAATTTGAATATGTTTGAGGGATAGTTAAGTTTTAAGTTTTTAGCTGTGAGGTTGAGTTCTAGTGCTAGGGCAAAGCCCACGATAGTCACGGCAAGGGCAGTCAGTTTTAGATAATGAGGTATAGTTATTTGTGGGATATTTGTTGGAGGGATGTTGTGGGAGATTAAGTACCCTGCGAAGATACTTCCGATTAGGAGGCGTTTGATAGAATTTATTAGGAGGGGGTTGTTTTCATTGATTGAAATTAAGGAATTGAAACGAGGCTGCCCTAGAAGTGTGTAGAATATAATTCGAGTGCTGTAGACGGCAGTTAGGGATGTGGCGATGAGAGTTATTAGTAGGGCTCAGGCGTTGGTATACGACGTGTTGGCGGTTTCGATGATTAGATCTTTGGAGTAGAATCCGGTTAGAAATGGTATTCCCGTGAGTGCGAGGCTTCCCACAATAAGGGAGGTGGTGGTGAAGGGTATAGGTTTGTATAGGCCGCCCATTTTTCGAATGTCCTGTTCGTCGTTCAGGTTGTGGATGATTGATCCGGAGCACATGAATAGCATGGCTTTGAAGAATGCGTGAGTGCAGATGTGCAAGAATGCAAGGTATGGCTGGTTGATGCCGATTGTTACGATCATGAGTCCTAGTTGGCTTGAGGTAGAGAAGGCGATGATTTTTTTGATGTCGTTTTGTGTTAGAGCGCAGATGGCTGTGAATAGTGTGGTGATGGCGCCCAGACATAATGTCAAGGATTGGATTGTTTTGTTTTGTTCCATGAGGGGGTAGAATCGGATTAGTAGAAATACCCCTGCTACTACTATTGTGCTTGAGTGGAGTAGAGCAGATACGGGAGTAGGTCCTTCTATGGCTGATGGAAGTCATGGGTGAAGTCCGAATTGAGCGGATTTGCCAGCGGCTGCTAGGAGGAGTCCTGTTAGCGGGATGTTTAGGTTTCCATGTTGGATGATGAGGATTTGTTGGAGGTCCCATGCATTTGAGTTGGCGAGGAATCATGCCATGGCTGTGATAAATCCTACGTCCCCGATTCGGTTGTATAGGATTGCTTGCAGGGCGGCGGTGTTGGCGTCTGCTCGGCCGTATCATCATCCGATAAGTAAAAAGGACATGATTCCTACTCCTTCTCAGCCGATGAATAGTTGGAACAGGTTATTGGCGGTTACTAGGATGATTATGGTAATGAGGAATATAAGGAGGTACTTGAAGAATCGGTTGATATGTGGATCTGTGTGTATGTATCACATTGAAAACTCTATGATGGATCATGTGACAAATAGCGCTACTGGCACGAAGATAATTGAGAAGTAGTCAAGTTTGAAGCTCAGAGAGAGTTTTAGGGTTTGGATTGTTAGTCAGTGTCAGTTTGAGACAATTGTTTCTTGTCCGGAAAGGATGAATATTATGGCAGGGACTGTGCTGATAGTAAAGGCGTAGGAGGTTGTGATTTTTACGTAGTTAGGATATAGGTTGCTCTTGTATATTTGGGTGTTGGATGTGATGATGGGTAGGAGTAGGATAAACATTGATGTCAGCGCGAGTGAGGTGAACAGGTTTATTACTTTTATTTGGAGTTGCACCAATTTTTTGGTTCCTAAGACCAATGGATCACTTCTATCCTATAAAAGTTGAAAAAGCCATGTTTTTAGACATGGAAGCATGAGTTAGCAGTTCTTGCGTACTTTTTCGGTAAATAAGAAGGTTTGAACCTCTATCGCCGGGCTCACAATCCGGTGTTTTGTGTTAAACTATGTTTACAGTAAATTGGGCCTAGAATGATTTTTGGGTTGAGTGATAGAAGTAGAAGTGGGAGTAGGTGCAGTGCTATTAGGGTATTTTCTCGTGTGAAAGATGGTTTGATGTTCTTGATATGAGGTGCACACTTTCCTCGTTGAGTTGTGATTAGTATGTAGAGGGAGTATAGGGCTGTGATGATGATGTTTGTTCCTATGAGGGCGATGGTGATGTTGGACCATGAGAAGGAGGCTATTACTACGAACAGCTCTCCAATTAAGTTGATTGATGGAGGTAAAGCTAGGTTTGCGAGGCTGGCTAGTAGTCATCAGGCAGCTATTAGGGGAAGCAGAGTTTGTAAACCTCGTGCCAGGATTATTGTTCGGCTGTGTACTCGTTCATAGTTTGAGTTTGCGAGGCAGAACAGTATGGAGGATGTTAGTCCGTGGGCAATTATTAGGGCTGTTGCCCCTATATAACTTCATGGTGTTTGGATGAGGACTGCTACGATGACTAGGGCCATGTGGCTTACGGATGAGTATGCGATTAAGGATTTTAAGTCCGTTTGGCGTAGGCAGATAGAGCTGGTTATGATTATTCCTCATAATGATAGCATTAGGAATGGGTATGCTATTTGGCCTGTTAGTGGGTTAAGTAGTGTTGTGATGCGTATTATTCCGTATCCCCCTAGTTTTAGAAGTACGGCAGCGAGGACTATTGACCCGGCGATTGGAGCTTCTACGTGTGCTTTGGGCAGTCAGAGGTGTAGGCCGTATAGGGGTATTTTTACTATGAATGCCATTATGCATGCTAATCATATGAAAATATTGGACCAGGTAGTTGAGATTGGCTCTGCCCAGTACTGCATGATTAGGAAGTTTAGAGATCCTGATACATTTTGTATGTACAGTAGTGCGACTAGAAGGGGTAGCGAGCCTGTTAGGGTGTAAAATAGAAAGTATAGGCCAGCGTTTAGCCGTTCTGTTTGGTTGCCCCATCGGGTGATAATAATTAAGGTGGGAATAAGTGTGGCTTCGAATAAAATGTAGAATATAATTAATTCTATGGCAGTGAAGGTTATAATTAAGAATAGTTGTAGGAGAATGAGCATTGTGATATATAGTTTTTTTCGAGTCAGAGTTTCGTTCGATAGGTGTGATTGGCTAGCTACGATTATTAGCGGTAGAAGTCATGTTGTCAGTGCTAGTAGGGGCGCAGAGAGTGAGTCTGAGAAGAATAGTGGAGAAAAGTTGAGGCTGTTGTCGTTGAGTTGGTTAAGGTAGGTAAGGCCGATGAGGCTGATTAGTAGGCTGTAGGTTGTTGAGTTGATTCAGATTATGTTGGGTTTGGATATTCATGTAAGTGGTATTAGTATGGCGGTTGGGATGATGATTTTTAGCATTGCAGGAGGTTAAGGTTTTGTACGTAGTCAGTCCCGTATGTGTTGGATACTATAACTAGTAGAGATAGACCTAATGCTGCTTCGCAGGCAGCGAATACTAATAGGATAATGGGGGCTATGTTGGCTAGTGTGAAATGGTTGTTTAGAACTACTATGGTTATTATGATGAATAGAGATAGTATTATGCCTTCTAGGCACAGTAGGGAGGATATCAAGTGGGATCGGTAGATTAGTAGGCCTAGGAGGGATGTGGCAAAGGCTAGGAAAATGTTGATATACACGATAGACATTTGATAATTATAGTGTGGGCTATAATCTAATGAGTCGAAATCATTTGTTTTAGTTTAAACTAATTATCATATTCAGTTCATTCTAGTCCTTTTTGGGTTCATTCATAAGCTAGGCTTGCGGCTAGGAGTGAGATTAGCAGTAGTGCTATAGTGAGTATTGTTGATAGGTTGTCCGTTTGTGAGGCTCAGGGTAGGGGGAGAAGAAGTGCAATTTCTAGGTCAAACAGTAGAAATGTGATGGCCACTAGGAAGAATTTTATGGAGAAGGGTAGGCGGGCGGATCCTATGGGGTCAAACCCACATTCATATGGACTTGCTTTTTCTGAGTATACGTTCAGTTGAGGTAGTCAGAACGCGATTAGTACCAGCAATGTGGATAGTGTTGTGTTGGTAAGTAGGGTCAATATTATGTTTATTATTTCTTCTCGGGTTCTACCGAGACTGATTGATTGGAAGTCAATTGTACTGGTTAATACTAAAGAAATAGGATCCTCATCAGTAGATAGAAACATATAGGAATAGTCATACCACATCTACAAAGTGTCAATATCAGGCAGCGGCTTCGAACCCAAAGTGGTGGTTGGACGTAAAGTGGAATTTTAGTTGGCGGAGAAAGCAGACAATGAGGAAGGTGGACCCGATAATTACGTGTAATCCGTGGAATCCTGTAGCTATGAAGAAGGTGGATCCGTAAACCCCATCTGAGATTGTGAAGGTTGTTTCATAGTACTCCGAGGCTTGGAGTAGAGTAAAGTAGATTCCCAGGGAGATTGTAATGAGTAGGGCCTGGAGTATGTGTTTTCGGTTACCTTCCATTAGACTATGATGGGCTCAGGTAATTGATACTCCGGAGGCGAGTAAGACAGAGGTGTTAAGTAGTGGAACTTCTAGGGGATTGAGAGGGGTGATACCTGTGGGAGGTCAACAGCCTCCTAATTCTGGGGTCGGGGCGAGGCTCGAGTGATAGAAGGCTCAGAAAAAGCCTGCAAAGAAAAACACTTCTGAGACAATGAAAAGGATTATTCCGTATCGCAGGCCCTTTTGGACAGTCGGTGTGTGGTGGCCTTGGAATGTGCTTTCTCGAATAATGTCCCGTCACCATTGGTATATGGTTAGTAGGTTAGTTGTTAGTCCGAGAATTAGAAGTGATGCGGTGTTGAAGTGAAACCACATTACCAGTCCTGAGGTTATTAGGAGGGCTGAGAGGGCCCCTGTAAGTGGTCATGGACTTGGATTTACTATGTGGTATGTATGGGTCTGGTGGGTCATTAGGTGTTGTCGTGTAGGTATAGGCTTACTAATAGGGTGAAAACATAGGCTTGGATTAGGGCCACGGCGAATTCAAGAATTGTTAATAGAACAAGGATGATAAAGGTGATGAGGGCGACGGGGGTGCTAATATTGATTAAGGCAAGGGCTGCTCCCCCAATTAGGTGGATTAGTAGGTGGCCTGCGGTGATATTGGCTGTGAGTCGTACGGCCAGGGCTATTGGTTGAATAAAGAGGCTGATAGTCTCGATTACAATAAGTATGGGAATTAGGGGGAGGGGTGTTCCTTGAGGTAGAAAGTGGGCTAGGGATGCCTTTGTCTTATACCGAAATCCGATTATCACAGTGCCGGCTCATAGAGGAATGGCCATTCCTAAGTTTATCGATAGTTGTGTCGTGGGCGTGAATGAATGTGGGAGTAGTCCTAATAGGTTGGTTGAGCTGATGAATAGGATCAGAGATGTTAGTATTAGGGCTCATGTCTGTCCCTTGTGGTTGTGAATAGCTAGTATTTGTTTCAATGTTAGTTGAATCAATCACTGTTGGAGTGAGGTTAAGCGGTTGTTGATCAGTCGGCTAGGTGAGGGAAATAAGATGCTCGGGAATATGATAATTAGTACGACGATAGGGAGTCCCATTACTGTTGGGGTAGTGAAAGAGGCGAATAAATTTTCGTTCATTTTTTTTCTCAAGGGGTGGGCTGTTTTATTGACACTGCAGATTTGGGTTCTGGATTGCATGGGTATAGGTGTTTCGAGATTTTCAGTTGAAATACGATAAATAGTGTCACGATTATTGATACAATGGTGATAAACCAGGTTGATGTGTCTAATTGTGGCATATCATTAAGGGGAGGTTGGGCTCCCGATCTTTAACTTAAAAGGTTAACGCTTGTGTAGCTTCTCAATGATTTTATAGCATGGATGTTGATCATTTTTCGAAGTATGCTAGCGGGACTAGCTCGAGTACGATAGGTATGAAGCTGTGGTTTGAGCCACAGATCTCTGAGCATTGGCCGTAAAATAGTCCGGGTCGTGTGCTCATGAGGGTTGTTTGGTTTAGTCGGCCTGGGATGGCGTCGGTTTTTAAACCTAACGATGGTACGGCTCATGAGTGTAGTACGTCTTCTGATGAGACTAGCATTCGAACGGTTATTTCTATGGGCAGAACTACTCGGTTGTCAACTTCTAGCAGTCGTAGTTCTCCAGGTTTTAGTTCCTGAGTGGGGATTATGTAAGAGTCAAAGCTCAGGTCCTCGTAATCTGTGTACTCATAGCTCCAGTATCATTGATGGCCCATAGTTTTCACGGTTAGGGAGGGGTTGTTGATTTCATCTATCATGTAAAGGATTCGCAAGGAGGGTAATGCAATGAGAATTAAGATGATAGCTGGAAGGATTGTTCAGATGGTTTCTACTTCTTGAGCATCTATTGTGCTTGTATGCGTAAGTTTGGTCGTTAGCATTAATGAAATGATGTAGAGTACTAGAGAGCTGATTAGGAATACAATTATTAGGGTGTGATCGTGGAAATGCAGGAGCTCCTCTATGATAGGGGAGGTAGCATCCTGGAAGCCCAGTTGGAAGGGATATGCCATAGAGACACAAAGGATTTAAACCTATAATTTAACTTCGACAAAGTCATGTAATTTTTACTAGTATCTCTCTGTCGAGAAAGGCATAATGGTTATGGCATTGGCTTGAAACCAGTCTTAGAAGGTTCGATTCCTTCCTTTCTTATTTTGAGCATACATAGGCTGGCTCCTCGAATGTGTGGTATGGAGGAGGGCATCCGTGTAGCCACTCAAGGTTAGTTGTAGTTAGTTCTACTGTTGATACTTCTCGTTTGGATGAGAAGGCCTCCCATACTATGAAAACCATTAGCATTACCGCTGTAAGTGAAATAAATGAACCCATTGAGGAGATTGTGTTTCAGGTTGTGTATGCATCTGGGTAGTCAGAGTAGCGTCGAGGTATTCCGGATAGTCCGAGGAAGTGCTGGGGAAAGAATGTTATGTTTACGCCTACGAATATAATTGTGAAGTGAATTTTTGCTCAGGTGTTGTCTAGGGTGTACCCTGAGAATAGGGGAAATCAATGTACAAAGCCCCCTATGATGGCAAACACTGCTCCCATCGACAATACGTAGTGGAAGTGAGCTACCACGTAATATGTGTCGTGGAGGACAATGTCCAGTGAGGAGTTGGCTAGTACAATGCCCGTCAGCCCACCTACGGTGAATAGGAAGATGAAGCCTAAGGCTCACAGTATGGCAGGTGATCATTTAATATTCCCTCCGTGAAGGGTAGCTAGCCAGCTAAATACCTTAACTCCTGTGGGGATGGCAATAATCATAGTAGCTGATGTAAAGTACGCTCGTGTGTCGACGTCCATTCCTACTGTGAATATATGGTGGGCCCACACGATGAAGCCTAGGAAGCCAATAGACATTATGGCCCAGACTATTCCCATATAACCGAAGGGCTCTTTTTTGCCTGAGTAGTAAGTAACAATGTGAGAAATCATTCCGAAACCTGGTAAGATTAGAATATATACTTCTGGGTGTCCGAAAAATCAGAACAAATGTTGGTATAGAATAGGGTCCCCTCCTCCGGCCGGGTCAAAGAAGGTGGTGTTTAGATTACGATCCGTTAGGAGCATAGTAATTCCGGCTGCTAGGACTGGCAGCGACAGAAGTAGCAGGACGGCAGTGATTAGGACTGATCAAACGAACAGGGGCGTCTGGTACTGAGATATGGCAGGGGGTTTTATGTTGATGATTGTTGTAATAAAATTGATTGCCCCTAAGATTGAAGAGATGCCCGCAAGATGGAGGGAGAAAATGGTTAGGTCTACGGATGCTCCTGCATGGGCTAGATTGCCGGCTAGGGGTGGATATACAGTCCATCCGGTACCTGCTCCTGCTTCCACTATTGATGATGCAAGCAGAAGCAGAAAGGATGGAGGTAGAAGTCAGAAACTTATATTGTTTATTCGGGGGAATGCTATGTCGGGGGCTCCAATTATTAATGGGATTAATCAGTTCCCAAAGCCTCCGATTATGATTGGCATGACCATGAAAAAGATTATGACGAATGCGTGAGCAGTGACAATTACGTTGTAAATCTGATCGTCCCCTAGCAGGGAGCCGGGCTGGCCAAGCTCGGCTCGAATTAGAAGACTAAGGGCGGTCCCTACTATGCCCGCCCAGGCTCCAAATAGGAGATATAAGGTGCCGATATCCTTGTGATTAGTGGAGAATAATCATCGGTTTATGAACATAGGTAAAATGGCTGAGTAAGCATTAGACTGTAAATCTAAAGACAGAGGTCTGAGTCCTCTTTTTGCCAAGCTCTGTGGTGAAGTATCACGTTGAATTGCAAATTCAGAGAAGCAGATTTAAACGCTGCCGGGGCTTCTCCCGCCTTTTTTTCCTGAACGGCGGGAGAAGTAGATTGAAGCCAGTTGATTAGGGTATTTAGCTGTTAACTAAAATTTCGTGGGGTGGAAGCCCACCAATCTAGTGAGGACTTAGCTTAATTAAAGCGTCTGATTTGCAGTCAGTTGATGTGAGATAGGTTCTTGCAGTCTTTAGGGTTGTGTGCAGAAGTTAAACCGATATGGTTTGCTTAGAGCTTTGAAGGCTCTTGGTCTGTTTAACCTAAACTTCTAGTCCAGGATTGATAGTATTGGTGTGAGTGGGAGTAGTATGGTTGAGATGATGATCAGAGGGGGTAGGAGGACTATCTTTTTTGTACTGTCAAATTGTCATTTTATTTTTATGTTGTTTGTTGAGGGGAATATGGTTAGTGCTGTGGCGTATGTGAGTCGCATGTAGAAGTACAGGTTGAGTAGGGCGGTTATGGCTAGTAGCGTTGGTATGATGATTATTTCGTTTTTGGTTAGTTCTTGAATGATTATTCACTTTGGTACGAAGCCTGATAGTGGGGGGAGGCCTCCTAGGGATAGTATTAGTGCTAGGATTAGGGAGGTGATTAGGGGTGTTTTGTTTCATGTTTGTGACAGTGATAGGGTTGTTGTGGTGGAGTTAAACATGAACAGTATGAAGGTGGTTAATGTTATGGCGATATAAATCATCAGGTTTAGGAGCATTATTGTGGGGTTGTATAGTGTGATAGTGGTTATTCATCCTATGTGGGCGATTGAGGAGTATGCTAGGATTTTCCGTAGTTGTGTTTGATTGAGTCCCCCTCAGCCTCCCACGAGGACTGATGTGATAGCTATTGGTAGAAGTAGGTTGGGGTGGATGGTTGGTGAAATTTGGTAGAGAACGGATAGTGGTGCGATTTTTTGTCACGTGAGCAGGATTAGACCTGAGGATATGGGGACTCCTTGTGTGACTTCTGGGACTCAGAAGTGGAATGGGGCTAGGCCCAGTTTTATTGCTAGTGCGACAGTAATTATGGTGGATGATATGGGATTGAGATTTTTTGGTATTATTCATTGTCCTGAGTACAGGAGGTTGATAGCGATTCCTATTATTAGGAGTATGGATGCAGTCGCTTGTGTTAAGAAGTATTTTGTGGCTGCTTCTGTGGCTCGTGGGCTGGGTTTTTTTATGAGGATGGGAATGATGGCTAGTATATTTATTTCAAAGCCAATTCAGATTGTTAGTCAGTGTGAGCTCGTTAGTACAATTATGGTTCCTGAGATAACGGTTAGTAGGATGATGATAAAAATGGGGGGTTTAATTAGTATGGGAAGGGTATAAACCAACATTTTCGGGGTATGGGCCCGATAGCTTATTTAGCTGACCTTACTGTAGAATATGGTGTAATATGGTAGCACGGAGATTTTTGGATTCTTAGGATTAGGTTCGAGTCCTATAATTCTAGAAATAAGGGGATTTAAACCTCTATTATTTACTCTATCAAAGTAACTCTTTTGTCAGACATATTTCTATGTTTGAGGAGGAATGCTAGCTGTGATAATGGGTAGGGATACGTGTCATATACACAGGGCTAGTGTAAGGGGTAGAAAATTTTTTCATAGGAGGTGTATTAGCTGGTCGTATCGGAATCGTGGGTAGGATGCTCGAATTCATAGGAAAGTGATAGTTAAGATTAGTGTTTTGACAACAAAGTTTGCAGTATGTAGTTCTGGTATGTATGGGTTGTGGTGTGCTCCAAAGAATAGGATTGTTGTGAAGCCGTTTATTATGATGATGTTGGCGTATTCTGCTATGAAGAATAGGGCAAAGGGGCCTGCGGCGTATTCTACGTTGAATCCTGAGACTAGTTCGGATTCCCCTTCTGTTAGGTCGAATGGGGCTCGATTGGTTTCTGCTAGTGTTGAGATAAACCATATTATGGCTAAGGGTCATGCGGGGATGATGAGTCATATGTGCTCCTGAGTGGTGATTAGTGTGGCTAGTGTGAAGGAGCCGTTTATTAGTAGTACTGATAGGAGAATGATGGCTAGTGTTACTTCATATGAGATTGTTTGGGCCACGGCTCGTAGAGCCCCAATTAGGGCGTATTTTGAGTTTGAGGCTCATCCTGATCATAGGATTGAGTATACAGCAAGGCTGGATATGGCTAGCATAAATAGTACTCCTAGGTTTATGTTGATAAGAGGATATGGTATGGGTAGAGGAACTCACATGGTTAGGGCTAGTGTGAGGGCTAGGATGGGGGCTATAATGAATATGGATACGGAGGATGTGAGGGGTCGGAGGGGTTCTTTGGTAAAGAGCTTTAGAGCGTCCGCGATAGGTTGTAGTAGGCCGTATGGTCCTACGACGTTTGGTCCTTTGCGAAGCTGTATGTAGCCTAGCACTTTGCGCTCTACGAGTGTTAGGAAGGCTACAGCAAGTAGAATGGGGATGCTTAGTGAGAGGATGTTGAGTATAAACATGTTGTTAGGGAGAGGAGTTGAACCTCTGATAGTAAAGGCTTAAGTTTTATGCACTTACCGGGCTCTGCCACCCTAACAAGCCCAAGTGTCTTGGGCGGTATTGGTGAACGAGCTGTTCAGATTAAGATTATATCATCTGTTGTGCTGAAGGCGCTTATGTCAAGTGGGCCTTATTTCTCTTGTCCTTTCGTACTGGGAGAAATTGTCTAATAGATAGAAACCGACCTGGATTGCTCCGGTCTGAACTCAGATCACGTAGGACTTTAATCGTTGAACAAACGAACCTTTGATAGCTGCTGCACCATCGGGATGTCCTGATCCAACATCGAGGTCGTAAACCCTATTGTCGATATGGACTCTGAAATAGGATTGCGCTGTTATCCCTAGGGTAACTTGTTCCGTTGATCAAGTATCTTGGATCAATAAGTGATGTAATACTTTTGACTGGTTAGTCTAGATTTAAATCACTCGGAGGTTGTTCTATTCTCCGAGGTCACCCCAACCTAAATTGTTGACCCACGTGGAGACTTGTTGTTCCTGTCGGCTGTGTTGTGTGGTCTCTTTGGGTCAGTTAATTGAAGCTCCATAGGGTCTTCTCGTCTTATTGCCGTATTCCCGCCTCTTCACGGGAAGGTCAATTTCACGGATTGGAAGTAAGAGACAGTTAAACCCTCGTGTGGCCGTTCATACAAGTCCCTATTTAGGGAACAAGTGATTATGCTACCTTTGCACGGTCAGAATACCGCGGCCGTTTAACTAGTGTCACTGGGCAGGCAGTGCCTCTAATACTGGGAATGCTAGAGGTGATGTTTTTGGTAAACAGGCGGGGTTTGTGTTTGCCGAGTTCCTTTTACTTCTTTTAATCTTTCCTTATTGCATGCCTGTGTTGGATTAACAGTTGTTTTGATATGTAGTTTATGGTTGGGCTATTCTTATCTTGCTGTTAACTATCAGTGGTTATCCGTTCTGATATAAGCTTATGCGAGGAGAAATACTTCTTGTTACTCATACTAGCATTATTGCTTCTATTATTAAATAGATTAGCCCAGTATTGGGTTAGGAGTTGGTTGCATATTTTTGGTATTAGAATGTTGTTGTTCGTTGAGCTTGAACGCTTTCTTAATTGGTGGCTGCTTTTAGGCCAACTATGGGTGTGGTAATGCTTACTCTCTAGGGAAGGTTGTATCCTAGTTCTAAAAAGCTGTACCTTTTTAGATTATATTTTAAACTTACATTTGAATTTTTAGGTTTTTAGGTAAGTTTAAAGTCGAACTAAAATTCTGTTCTGGGCAACCAGCTATCACCAGGCTCGTTAGGCTTTTCACCTCTACCTGCGAATCTTCTCACTATTTTGCTACATAGACGAGTTCATCCTGTAAAGATTGTTCGTAGGTAGCTCGTCTGGTTTCGGGGGGTCTAGCTTAAGTTCTCTTTGTTAGACTATGTCTAGCTAATCCATTATGCGAAAGGTACAAGGGGTAATCTTTGCTGTGAGGTGCTTTTAGTTTTTTCTTTCATCTTTCCCTTGCGGTACTGTCTCTATAGCGCCAAGTTAAATTTCTATCTCCTATACTTTTAGGGGTTAACTGAATGTTTTAATTTACGGGTTTGTGCTAGTTGCGTTTATGGGTGTTTGGGCTAGGCTTAGCTCAAGATGGTCAGTTTGATGTGAAATCTTCTGGGTGTAAGCCAGATGCTTTGTTTAAGCTACATCTTGTTTTATCCAAGCACACCTTCCAGTATGCTTACCTTGTTACGACTTGTCTCCTCTTGTGTTTATTACGGGTTGAATAGGTTGTCCTCGGGCTTGTTTCACTCTAGGAGGGTGACGGGCGGTGTGTGCGTGCTTCATGGCCCAATTCAATTGAGCACTCTATTCTCAATTTACTACTAAATCCTCCTTTAGTTTTTAGTTTCATAAAGACCTTCGTGGTGAAATATTCTAGCGTAGAAAATGTAGCCCATTGCTTCCCACCTCATGGGTTACACCTTGACCTAACTTTTTTATGTTGGGATGCTTGTGCTTACTACTTCTTCCTTTTTAGGGTTTGCTGAAGATGGCGGTATATAGACTGGATTAGCAAGAGGTGGTGAGGTTTATCGGGGTTTATCGGTTATAGAACAGGCTCCTCTAGGGGGGTGTGAAGCACCGCCAAGTCCTTTGAGTTTTAAGCTGTTGCTAGTAGTTCTCTGGCGGATAATTTTGTTTGGTTAATTATCTGGGTTTAGGGCTAAGCATAGTGGGGTATCTAATCCCAGTTTGAGTCTTAGCTGTCGTGTGGTTAGAGGCGATAAAGTTACTTTCGTACTATATTTTTATGTTGGCTATAGCTTTTTACAGCCTAGCCAAGGTTTAACTTTAGTGCGGGGTTGTCTCCGTGACACGCTTTACGCCGTGAGTTTATTAGTTCGGGTTAATCGTATGACCGCGGTGGCTGGCACGAAATTTACCAACCCTGGTTTAACATGGCTTAGTCGAACTTTCGTTCATAGCTTAATTTTTATCACTGCTGTATCCCGTGGGGGTGTGGCTAAGCAAGGTGTCATGAGCTACAGTTTGTGTGCTTGATACCTGCTCCTTTAGGTCGGTTGGTGATCTGGAGGGCATTTTCACTGGCGTGCGGAGGCTTGCATGTGTAATCCTATTAGTAACTAATAAAAAGGCTAGGACCAAACCTTTGTGTTTATGGAATCCAGCGATTCATCTAGGCATTTTCAGTGCCTTGCTTTATGTGTTTAAGCTACATTAAC